GAAAGTGCGAGCCCCCACCACCCCCACCAAAGTATATGATATTCATTTTAGTATACGTCCTGGAGTTTCTGCTACAAAAAGTTATATGATATATATAATTAGATTCTTCATTTTAGTATACGTCCTGGAGTTTCTGCTACAAAAAGTTATATGATATATATAATTAGATTCTTCATTTTAGTATACGTCCTGGAGTTTCTGCTACAAAAAGTTATATGATATATATAATTAGATTCTTCATTTTAGTATACGTCCTGGAGTTTCTGCTACAAAAAGTTATATGATATATATAATTAGATTCTTCATTTTAGTATACGTCCTGGAGTTTCTGCTACAAAAAGTTATATGATATATATAATTAGATTCTTCATTTTAGTATACGTCCTGGAGTTTCTGCTACAAAAAGTTATATGATATATAATTATATTCTTCATTTTAGTATACGTCCTGGAGTTTCTGCTACAAAAAGTTATATGATATATAATTAGATTCTTCATTTTAGTATACGTCCTGGAGTTTCTGCTACAAAAAGTTATATGATATATAATTAGATTCTTCATTTTAGTATACGTCCTGAGTTCTGCTATTTAGCAAATGTGTATATTTAATTTATAACACATGCTCTGGATTTCTGCTAGGGGTACAGCATATAAGTGTGCTAGAATTCCTACAAGGGGTAGGTGTGACCATCGAACAGTCCAAAAAATACAGCGTGAGTATAATTACAGTATTTTCTTGCATCCCGGTTTCGGGGTTTGACGGGAGATGCCGAGCTGCTGGTTTCTCATGGGGGGTAGGGGGGTTTACCGCAAAAACCCTGCGTATGGTGTTTTAAAAACCCTTAATTTACCCATAATTTTTTAATGATTTTTGGATATGACAGGAATTTAGAGCGGGGGGAGAAAAAATTGGGGGTAAAATCTCATATTTAACAAGGTCTTTATGTCCGACTAGCATTAATAAAATTGGGGGCATTATTTAGGTTGGTGATTCTTAAGACGAGCATTGAGATGTTCCAGCCGAAATGTAAGCGCAGGAACCACTGAGAGATGGTGGGGAAAGGTTCCCCAAAAAAAAAAGTGAGGGCCTTTTATCTCAGTTTGGCTTCATCATGGGCCATCTAGGAACTAGAGCATAGGAGGGAGGCTTTTTAAAGAGCAATCGTAGCTACGTTGCGGGAAGTGTCCATAGATTCACATCCGTCAGTGGCCTCTTAAAAAGTGAGGACGGCCACTCTTCACTCCATGTTCCTTGGAAAGCGCATTAGGGCCCGGACACCTGACCACAGTTTGGCTTCATCATGGGCCATCTAACAACAAAAGCATAACAAATCTCTATGAATCTGGAGATAGAAATAGTTCTAAAGATTATACGTGTGTTGAGATAATTTAAAGTATTCTTAAATTAAGGTCTTTAATACGAGCTTGGTAGTTCTTCAATTGTTAGGATCTTACTATTCATATCAAATTATACAAGTATGTTGAAGAAGATAGTTATGCTACTCTCACTAATGCTCAATCTTAAGTTGTTAAATTAATTCTATTATGTGGAAAAACACATTCATGTGGAAATAGCTGTATCTGCTCGAGTAAAGAGTATGGGCGTTTACATCGATTTGTTAATTAAGCGATGTATAATATTCCTATTAGTCGTATTGTCCTGTCATTTTTACTCAATAAATATTTGTATGTTTCTGGGTTATTATTCGTCCTGATGTCAGGTTTAAGGATATTCGTGAGGAAAAAAATTTAATGTTCGATTTTTTATGTTAGTTATTAAACATGACTTGATTATTATTATTAGGATATTCATGAGGAAAAGGAAAGATTGTTGTTAGTTGTTTGTTTGTCTACATACATTCATAGTATAAATAGTGTGGATATTCATGAGGAAAATAGATGAATGCTCGATTATACATATATAGTCTATATACATTAATATATATAATAGTATGGATATTCGTGAGGAAAATAGATGAATGCTCGATTATACATATATAGTCTATATACATTAATATATATAATAGTATGGATATTCATGAGGAAAATAGATGAATGCTCGATTATACATATATAGTCTATATACATTAATATATATAATAGTATGGATATTCATGAGGAAAATAGATGAATGCTCGATTATACATATATAGTCTATATACATTAATTTACTTGTGAAGAACATTATTAGTATGATGTGTGGATATTCATGAGGAAAATAGATGAATGCTCGATTATACATATATAGTCTATATACATTAATATATATAATAGTATGGATATTCATGAGGAAAATAGATGAATGCTCGATTATACATATATAGTCTATATGCATTAGTACATATATGATGTGGATATTCATGAGGAAAATAGATGAATGCTCGATTATACATATATAGTCTATATACATTAATATATATAATGTGTGGATATTCATGAGGAAAATAGATGAATGCTCGATTATACATATATAGTCTATATACATTAATATATACAATGTGTGGATATTCATGAGGAAAATAGATGAATGCTCGATTATACATATATAGTCTATATACATTAATATATACAATGTGTGGATATTCATGAGGAAAATAGATGAATGCTCGATTATACATATATAGTCTATATGCATTAGTACATATATAATGTGGATATTCATGAGGAAAATAGATGAATGCTCGATTATACATATATAGTCTATATGCATTAGTACATATATAATGTGGATATTCATGAGGAAAATAGATGAATGCTCGATTATACATATATAGTCTATATGCATTAGTACATATATAATGTGGATATTCATGAGGAAAATAGATGAATGCTCTGAGCGAAACATAGTTTAACGAGAACGTCGGCTTTGGGGGTCGATGGTGGGGGTTTAATTCCTCTTGTTTCGATCGCCAACAACTGCCAACAGTGTGTGACAAAGGAGGGGGTGAGTCCTCATTCTTCGGTTTACAAGACCGGTGCTTTCATTAAGCTACGTTGACATCAGTTTAGTAGTTTGTTTTCCAGCCACCCTGAAAGTGGGAATAGAATAAGAAAGATGAAGAAGTAGATTAGTGAGGCTACTTGTCCGATGAGAATGAAGGGGTCTTCAACTGGCTGTCCTCCAATTCATGTTAGAATAAGGGTGTCTGCAATTAGTGATCAAAAGATGATCTGAGTGATGGGTCGGAATATTAGGCTACGTTGCTTAGCCGTGTGGAGGAGGGGCAGAAGGGCAAGGATTAGAATTGAGAAGACTAGGGCTAGCACTCCCCCCAACTTGTTTGGGATAGATCGAAGAATAGCATAAGCAAATAAGAAGTACCACTCTGGCTTAATGTGGGGGGGTGTTACTAGTGGGTTGGCCGGGGTGAAGTTGTCTGGGTCTCCTAATAGGTTTGGAGAAAACATAGCGAGTAGAGCTAGCGTTGTTAGTATGATTAGAAATCCGAGGAGGTCTTTGTATGAGAAGTATGGGTGAAATGGAATTTTGTCTGTGTTTGAGTTTAGTCCTGTTGGGTTATTTGAGCCTGTTTCGTGTAAGAAAAGGAGATGAAGAATGGTGGCTCCTGCAATGACAAATGGAAGAAGGAAGTGGAAGGCAAAGAATCGGGTTAGTGTAGCATTGTCTACTGAAAAACCCCCTCAGATCCATTGAACTAATGTTGTGCCAACATAGGGAATGGCTGATAGGAGGTTCGTGATGACTGTTGCGCCTCAAAAGGATATTTGACCTCATGGGAGAACGTAGCCGACAAAAGCGGTCGCTATAACTAAGAATAACAAGACTACCCCGATATTTCAGGTCTCTTTAAATAAAAATGATCCGTAGTAAATGCCGCGACCGATATGGAAATAAATGCAAATAAAGAAGAAAGAGGCTCCATTTGCGTGTAAATTACGAATTAGTCACCCATAGTTGACGTCTCGGCAAATGTGGGCGACTGATGAAAATGCTATTGTGGTGTCTGCTGTGTAGTGTATTGCCAGGAATAGGCCAGTGAGGATTTGAATAATCAGACAGATGCCTAGTAAAGAGCCAAAATTTCATCACACTGAGATGTTGGATGGGGCGGGGAGGTCAATGAAGGATCCATTAATAATTTTTACTAAGGGGTGGGATTTTCGGAGGTTGGGTGCCATTAGAAGGTTTTTATAGTTGAAATACAACGGTGGTTTTTCAGACCTCTGGTCTTGGTTAAAATCCAGGTAAGAACTATGATTTACTTAGTATCTTTTTTTATAATTGGGTTAGTTTTAGGGCTAGTGGCGGTTGCTTCTAACCCATCTCCATATTATGCGGCTCTTGGGTTAGTAGTGGCCGCTGGTGCCGGGTGTTGTGTAATTGTGAATTTTGGGGCTTCTTTTTTATCTTTGGTTTTGTTCTTAATTTATTTGGGGGGAATATTAGTAGTTTTTGCTTATTCTGCAGCTTTGACTGCAGAGCCATATCCTGAGGCGTGGGGAATATTAGTAGTTTTTGCTTATTCTGCAGCTTTGACTGCAGAGCCATATCCTGAGGCGTGGGGAAGTTGATCTGTTGTTGGGTATGTCTTGGTATATCTACTGCTAGTTACAGGCGGGTATTATATGGTAGGGGGTTTGACTTTTAGCGAACTGTTATTTGGTGATGAGATGACGGTTGTTCGTGGTGATTTTGTTGGGGTTTCCCTGATATACTCGTCGGGAGGGCTTATGTTGGTAATTGGGGGTTGAATCCTATTATTGACGCTATTTGTTGTTTTAGAGTTAACTCGTGGGCATTATCGTGGGGGCCTTCGTGCAGTTAGACTAGTATAACGGCTGCCGCAGTTGTTAGGAGGAAAATTGTTAAGTAGGTTTTAATTAGGCCTTGTTGAATATTTGTAGTGGTTTTGATTATTGGCAGCTGTTGGCTAGCAATTCCCTGGGGTCCTATTTTTTCGTATCAGTTTACATCAAGAAGATGTGTGGAAATGATTTGTCCTATGTTCAAGGAGAGTTTGGGCAGCATTCGGTGAATAATGTTAGGAAAGAACCCTAAAAGATTAGAAAAAGAATGGTTGTAAGATGAGGTATTTGGTTTTTTCGTAGTAATGTTAGAAAGGTCAAATGCGATAATTAGGCCTAAAATAGTAACTAGTAGTGCTGCTAATTTGGCTAGAAGGGGTATGGTCAAAACTGGTGTTTTAATGGGGTTTAAGTTTGATGTTAAAATAAGTCCGGCAAGGATGCTTCCTCAGGCAAGGCGTTTAATAGGATTATAAATTAAGGGGTTGTTTTCATTGATTGGAGAAAGTGGTAATGAGCGTGGGAAGCTTATTGAAGCAAAATAAATAATGCGAAAACTGTAGATTGCTGTGAAAGAAGTAGCTAGGATGGTTAGAACAAGTGCTCAAGAGTTAGCGGAAGAAGTGTTTAGTGCTTCAATAATTGCGTCTTTTGAAAAAAATCCGGCTAGAAATGGTGTGCCTATTAAAGCAAGACTACCAATTGTGAGACAGGTTGTTGTAATTGGGAGTGTATGTTGAAGCCCTCCCATTTTTCGGATGTCCTGTTCGTCATTTAAGCTGTGGATAATAGAGCCAGAGCATAGGAATAATATGGCTTTAAAAAAGGCGTGAGTGCAGATGTGGAGGAAAGCCAGTTGTGGGCAATTTAACCCGATTGTTACCATCATTAGGCCCAGTTGACTGGATGTTGAGAAGGCAACAATTTTTTTGATATCATTTTGTGTTAGGGCGCATGCTGCTGTAAATAGGGTTGTTATAGCACCAAGACAGAGACAAGTAGTTAATATAAGTTGGTTGTTTGCTATAAGGGGGTGAATACGAATTAGTAGAAAAATTCCCGCCACTACCATGGTGCTTGAGTGGAGTAAGGCTGATACTGGGGTTGGACCCTCCATTGCGGCAGGGAGCCATGGATGTAAACCAAATTGGGCTGATTTGCCTGTTGCTGCTAAAATAAAGCCTATGATTGGAAGGGTTATGTCATTATTTTGTAGTATAAAGATCTGGTGTAATTCTCAGGAGTTTAGGTGAATCGAAAGTCAGGCTATGCTTAGAATTAGACCAATATCTCCTACTCGATTATAAATAACTGCTTGTAGTGCTGCGGTATTTGCGTCTGCGCGTGAATATCACCACCCAATTAGGAGAAACGACATAATTCCAACCCCTTCTCATCCAATAAATAACTGGAAGAGATTGTTGGCTGTAACAAGAATTATTATTGTTACTAGAAAAATTAGTAGATATTTAAAAAACCGGTCTATCAAGGGGTCAGTTGATATGTATCAAATTGCAAACTCCAAAATTGATCATGTTACAAAAAGGGCAATTGGAATAAATACTGTTGAGTATAAATCAAACTTAAAACTTACATTAATATCATATGTGTTAAGGGTGATTCAGTTAAAATTTGTGACAATAGATTCTGTTCCTTGGTCAAGAAAAATAAATAGTGGGATTAGGCTGATGAAAAATGCGATTTTCACGCTGGACTTTGTGAGATGGGCTGTAGGCTGTTTTAGCATAAGACTGAGGAGGATCGGAAAGAGAAGGGTGATAATTGTTAGTAGCAAAGAAGAGCTAAAGATAAGTGGAAAATTCATAGCTTTTACTTGGAGTTGCACCAAGAGTCTTTGGTTCCTAAGACCAACGGATCGACTTTTTTCCTTTAAAAGCCGAATAAGCCGTGGAGTTGAACCACGGTAGCAAGTAATTAGCAGTTCTTGGTGTTCCAACCTCATTCGGTAAACAGGGAGGGTTTAACTCCTGACTCTAGAATCACAATCTAGTATTTTGCTAAACTATGTTTACATGAAAAGGCCCCTCAAATTAGGGAGGGGTTTATAATTAATGGTACAATTGGAAGTAGGTGTAAAAGTATTAGGGTGTGTTCGCGGGTGTGTGTTGGGTTTAAGGCTATGAGGTGTTGAGGGGTGGGGCCTCGTTGGGTTATTAGAAACATATAAAGAGAATAGGCTGCGGTGAGTAGTGTGCCTATACCTGTAAGTAGGATTGTTCAGTTAGATCAGTTAAATATGGCAATTATGACAGATAACTCTCCCATGAGATTTGGTGAGGGTGGAAGAGCTATGTTTGCGAGATTAGACAGTAGTCATCAGGCTCCTATAAGGGGTAAGATAATTTGTATGCCTCGAGAGAGTAAAAGGGTTCGGCTGTGGGTTCGTTCATAATTTGTGTTGGCGAGGCAGAATAAGGCGGAGGAGACAAGTCCATGAGCCACCATTAAGACAATTGCGCCACTAAAGCTTCATGGTGTTTGGATTATTGCTGCGGCAATTACTAAGCCCATGTGACTAACTGAAGAATATGCAATTATTGACTTTAAGTCTGTTTGTCGAAGACAGATGGAGCTAGTTATGATAACCCCCCAAAGGGCTAGGATAATAAATGGATAGGCCAGGTTGCTTATTGAAGTTGGTAAAAGTATAGAGATTCGTAAGATACCATATCCACCAAGTTTGAGGAGAATTGCAGCCAGAACTATTGAACCGGCAATGGGTGCTTCTACGTGGGCTTTGGGAAGTCAGAGATGGGCTCCATAAAGAGGTATTTTAACTATAAATGCGATTAAACAGGCAAGTCATCAGGCTTTGTTGGCTCAAGAAGATATTATAAGTGGGGTATTGAGTTGTATAAGTAATGTAGATAGGGTCCCTTCAGAGCTTTGTAGTGATAATAGGGCAATTAATAGAGGCAGTGATCCTATTAGTGTATAGAATAAGAAATAAATACCTGCATTTAAGCGTTCTGCTTGATTTCCTCAACGTGTAATTAATATGAGTGTTGGGATAAGTGTAATTTCAAATGTAATATAAAATAAAATGAGTTCTGTGGCAGAAAAGGCTACAACGAGTGCGATTTGCAAGGAAACTAGGGTGGTAACATATGTTCGCTGTCGGTTAAGAGGTTCTAGTATCAAGTGATTTTGACTTGCAATAATTATAATTGGGAGAAGTCAACAAGATAAGATTAGTAGTGGGGATGAGAGTTGGTCAATTGATGAGATTTGGGTTGTAAAGTGAGCACTTTCTGTTGAGCTAGCAAATCATGTTAAGCTAATTATGGCAATAAATAGGCTGTGTAAGGTGGAAAATGTTCAAATTCATTTTGATGGGGAGAGTCATACGAGTGGGACTAGCATGAGAGATGGGATAATAATTTTTAACATTGTAGGAGGTTTAAGTTATGAAGGTTATCTGTGCCGTGAGTTCGTGTGGTGGCTACTAGAAGAGCTAGTCCTGTGCCTGCTTCGCAGGCAGAAAACGTGAGAATAAGTATAGGGGCGAGAGAGAATGAAATAGAGGATACTTGAGAAGATCAAAGCGATAATCCAAGGAATAGGGATAATATTATGCCTTCTAAACATAATAGGGCTGATAATAGGTGGGTTCGGTGAAAAGCTAATCCTGTAAGGCCTAAAATGAATGCGCTACAAAAGCTAAAGTGTGTGAGAGTCATAGGGTAACTGTGGGGTTAAACCACAATCTACTAAGCCGAAATCAGTTGTCTTGTTTGGACTAATTACCCATTCTGCTCCTCTAACCCACCTTGTAGTCACTCGTAAATCAGCCCGATGGTTAGAAGTGATAAAATTAGTAGTGATCAAAAGATTGTTAATATTGGAGTGTCAAGTTGAACTGCCCACGGGGTGGGTAAAAGAAGAGCAATTTCAAGGTCAAACAGAAGAAATAAAATAGCGACAAGAAAGAATCGTATAGAAAACGGTAGACGGGCAGTGCCTAGCGGATCAAAACCACACTCGTAGGGCGACAGTTTTTCTGTGTCAGGCGAAATTTGTGGTAGTCAAAAGCTAATTAAAGCTAACAAGGTGGCTACTGCGGATGCAATAAGTAAAATAGCATAAATCATTATTTTCTCCCGGGGTTTAACCGAGTCTGTGTGATTGGAAGTCACTTGTACTGGCATTAATACTAAGAAAATATGAACCTCATCAGTAAATGGAGACGTAGAGGAAGAGTCATACAACATCAACAAAGTGTCAATATCAGGCGGCTGCCTCAAACCCGAAGTGGTGTTTTGAAGTGAAGTGGTACTGGATTTGTCGAATTAGGCAAACTGCTAGAAATAAAGAGCCAATAATTACGTGTAGGCCGTGGAAGCCGGTGGCAACAAAGAATGTTGATCCATAGATTCCGTCTGCGATTGTAAAAGGTGCTTCATAATATTCTATTGCTTGAAGGGCTGTGAAATAAAGGCCAAGAAGGATGGTTAGGCCAAGTGATTGAATTGTCTCCTTGCGATTGCCTTGCATGATGCTATGATGAGCTCATGTGACAGTAACTCCTGAGGCCAGTAAAACTGCAGTATTAAGTAGTGGCACCTCAAATGGGTTAAGTGGGGTAATTCCTGCAGGGGGTCAACATTCCCCTAGTTCAAGGGTTGGGGCTAGGCTTGAGTTATAAAAAGCTCAGAAAAAGCCGATGAAAAAGAAGACTTCTGATGTAATGAACAGGATTATACCATATCGCAAACCTTTTTGAACAGGTGGGGTGTGGTGACCTTGGAATGTACCTTCACGAATTACGTCACGTCATCATTGAAGTATTGTTAAGATTATAATAATTAAGCCAAGGTAAAGAAGACTTAGGGAATTAAAGTGGAATCATATAGCGAGCCCGGAGGTAAGAAGAAGGGCTGCTACTGCTCCTGTTAGTGGTCAAGGGCTTGGGTCTACTATGTGATAGGCGTGTGCTTGGTGGGCCATGACTATACGTTTTCTTGTAAATAAAGGCTTAATAGAAGTACAAATACATAAGCCTGAATTATTGCAACCGCAATTTCAAGGATGGTTAAAAGGAAGAGAATAATTGATGTAATAATGGATACAGCAGGTATAATAGGGAGAAGCACGAAAGCCGCTGTAGCAATTAGTTGAATGAGGAGGTGGCCTGCTGTAAGATTAGCTGTAAGTCGCACTCCCAGGGCAAGAGGACGAATAAATAAACTAATGGTTTCAATAATAATAAGGACAGGGATTAATAGTGTAGGGGTACCTTCAGGGAGAAGATGCCCTAGGGCAACGGTTGGTTGATTTCGTAGGCCGATTAATACTGTAGCTAATCATAATGGGACAGCTAGTCCTATATTTAGTGATAGTTGTGTGGTTGGGGTGAATGTATATGGAAGTAAACCAAGAAGGTTTACTGAAATTAAAAATAGCATCAAAGATGTTAATATAAGGGCTCATTTATGGCCCCCTAAGTTAATTGGGGAGAAGATTTGTTTTGTAAAGTTATTAACAAACCATGTTTGTAGTGTGATAAGGCGATTATTGATTCATCGATTTGAAGGGGTTGGGAGCAGAAGTCCGGGTATTACGATTGCGACTGCAATTAGTGGGATACCAAGAAGGAGAGGGCTCATAAATTGATCAAAAAAGCTTAGGTTCATGGTCAGGATCATGGGGTTGGTTTAGATTTTTCTGTGGTTTGAGTGGCGGGCTCGTTTATTGATAGGTGTTTTGTTACTTTTTGTGGGAAAATTGTGAGGAGGATTAATCATGAAAAGATTAAGATAGCAAATCATGGGCCTGGGTTGAGTTGTGGCATTTCACTAAGGGCGATTAGGTCACCTGTCTACAGCTTAAAAGGCTGTTGCTATTCCGTATTAGCTTCTTAGTGAGGCTTCTAGTATTGATGAAGATCAGTTTTCAAAGGTTTTTAAAGGTACTGCTTCGACTACAATTGGTATGAAGCTGTGATTAGCTCCACAAATTTCAGAGCATTGACCATAAAAAATACCTGGACGAGTCGCAATAAAGGATGTTTGATTTAATCGTCCTGGAATTGCATCTGTTTTAATTCCTAATGCTGGGACAGCTCAGGAGTGTAAAACATCTTCTGCTGTAATTAGTATACGGGTTGGGGACTCCATTGGGACTACTATGCGGTTGTCTACTTCCAAAAGTCGAAATTGTCCGGGAGTCAGGTCTTGTGTGGGGACTATGTAGGAGTCGAATGCAAGGTCTTCATAGTTAGTGAATTCGTAACTTCAATATCACTGATGGCCAATCGCTTTAACCGTTAAGTGTGGGTCACTAATTTCATCTATTAGGTAAAGAATGCGAAGTGATGGTAGGGCAATAACAATGAGGATAATTGCAGGCATAATTGTTCAGACTATTTCAATCTCTTGAGCGTCCATTGCATTTGTGTTTGTTAATTTTGTTGTTATTATGGTAGTAATAATGTAGAGAACCAGCGTACTAATTAAAAATACGGCTATTAATGCGTGGTCATGAAAATGTAAGAGTTCTTCTATAATAGGTGATGCTGCATCTTGAAATCCTAATTGTGCTGGGTGGGCCATGTTAAGATATGCAGGGGGTTAACCTACAACTTTGCCTTGACAAGGCAATATAATAATTTACTAATATCTTATTAAGAAGGTGACAGACTGGTCATGTGGCTGACTTGAAATCAGCTTAAGGGGGTTCAATTCCTTCCTTTCTCGTTAGGTTCGATAAGGTGTTTGAACATATGCTGGTTCTTCAAATGTGTGATATGGTGGAGGGCAGCCGTGAAGTCATTCAATGTTTGTTGAAGTAAGTTCAGTTAGTAGTACTTCGCGTTTTGTTGAGAAAGCCTCTCAGATAATGAACATTATTATAATCACGGCTACAAGAGAAATTAGAGATCCTACTGATGAGACCGTATTTCACAGAGTATATGCGTCTGGGTAATCAGAATAGCGTCGAGGTATCCCGGCTAGACCTAAAAAATGTTGAGGGAAAAATGTTAAATTTACCCCTGCAAATATTACACCAAAGTGAATTTTTGTTCAGGTTTCATGAAGAGTATATCCTGTAAATAATGGGAATCAGTGCACGAATCCGCCTATAATTGCAAATACGGCCCCCATAGATAACACATAGTGGAAGTGGGCTACAACATAATATGTGTCATGAAGAACAATATCTAATGAGGAGTTGGCTAGGACGATGCCGGTGAGACCTCCTACTGTAAACAGGAAAATGAAGCCGAGAGCTCAAAGCATGGCTGCATCTCATTTAATTGTACCTCCGTGCATAGTAGCTAATCAGCTGAATACTTTTACACCTGTTGGAATTGCAATAATTATTGTTGCTGAGGTAAAGTAGGCTCGGGTATCTACATTTAGGTCTACGGTGAATATGTGGTGGGCTCAAACAATAAAACCTAGTAGGCCAATTGATATTATAGCTCAGACTATGCCTATGTAACCAAATGGTTCTTTTTTGTTGGAGTAATATGTTACGATGTGTGAGATTATGCCAAACCCTGGTAGAATTAAGATATAAACTTCAGGATGACCAAAGAATCAAAATAGGTGTTGATATAATACTGGGTCTCCGCCTCCAGCAGGATCAAAAAAGGTTGTGTTAAGGTTTCGATCTGTAAGAAGTATTGTGATACCTGCAGCAAGAACTGGGAGTGAGAGTAGCAGAAGAATCGCTGTAATTAGTACAGATCACACAAATAATGGTGTTTGGTATTGTGACATTGCTGGTGGTTTTATGTTAATTGTTGTAGTAATAAAATTAATGGCACCTAAAATTGAAGAGACTCCAGCAAGGTGTAGAGAAAAAATAGTTAGATCCACAGATGCCCCGGCGTGAGCCAGGTTTCCGGCTAAAGGTGGGTAAACAGTTCAGCCCGTTCCGGCTCCTGCTTCTACGCCAGATGATGCTAGGAGCAGAAGGAAAGATGGTGGAAGAAGTCAGAAGCTTATATTATTTATTCGTGGAAAGGCCATGTCCGGGGCCCCAATTATTAGGGGGACAAGTCAGTTTCCAAAGCCCCCAATTATGATAGGCATAACCATGAAGAAAATTATTACGAAGGCATGAGCGGTAACAATTACATTATAAATTTGGTCGTCTCCAAGCAGGGTTCCGGGTTGGCTTAGTTCCGCTCGAATAAGCAGGCTAAGGGCAGTTCCAACCATTCCGGCTCAGGCACCAAAAACTAGATAAAGGGTGCCAATGTCTTTGTGATTTGTCGAAAAAAGTCAACGTGTGATTGCCACAGGTAGAATGGCCGAGGGTTAGGCGGCGGATTGTAGCTCCACGAACAAAGGTTCAAGTCCTTTTTTTACCAAGCCCCGTGGTGTATCACACATAAGATTGCAAATCTTAAGAAGCGAGATGAAACTCGCCGGGGCTTCTCCCGTCTTTAAGAGGCGGGAGAAGTAGAATGAAGCTCGCTGGATTGAGCTTTTAGCTGTTAACTAAATTTTTACGGGATCGAGGCCCGTCTTTCTAGAAAGGCTTTAGCTTAATAAAAGTATCTGAGTTGCATTCAGGTGATGTTGGATAGAGTCCTGCAAGCCTTAACAGAAACTAGGAGGGTTTAACTCCTGCTGAAAGCTTTGAAGGCTTTTGGTCTAGTTATCCTAAGTTCCTATGGTATGATGGACAGTAGAAGGGGTGTAGTTGGGAGAAGAGTGACTGAGGTTATTGCTGATGCTGTCAAAAGGAGTTTTGGTTGGGTGGTTGAAAAACGTCACAGTTGGGTGGAGTGGGTTATGTTTGGGTGTGTTGTAAGTGTCAGGGCATAGGCTAGCCGAATATAAAAAAATAGGCTTAAGAGTGCTGATAGGGCTATTATAGTGGCTAGAACTGTGGCACTTTGTTTTGTTATTTCTTGAAGAATAAGTCATTTAGGCATAAATCCTGTTAGGGGGGGAAGTCCTCCTATTGAGAGGAGTATTAGTGTAAATATGGCGGCTAGCGTTGGCGTTTTTTGTCATGATGAAGATAGGGTGGAGATTTTAGTTGAAGATAATATTTTTAGTGTTAAAAACACTGCTGTTGTTATAATAATGTAGATGATTAAGTTAAGGGCGGTGAGTTGAGGGGAAATAGTTAAGGCTGCTATTATTCAGCCCAGGTGGGCGATTGATGAGTAAGCTAAAATTTTTCGGAGTTGTGTTTGATTTAATCCGCCTCAGCCCCCAATAACTGTGGAGATAATGCCCGCAGTAAACAGGAGTTGAGGGTTTAGGCTAGTGGAGATTTGAAGGAGAAGAATTATTGGGGCTAGTTTTTGTCATGTAGACAGGATTAGTCCTGTTGTTAAGTCAATACCTTGTAAGACCTCGGGGAGTCAGAAGTGGAAGGGTGCAACTCCAAGTTTTATCAAGATGGCCATCAATATAGTTGTTGTTGATAGGTGGGAAGTTAGGTTTATAATGTCTCATTCTCCTGTAGCTCATGCATTAGTAATACTAGAGAATAAAATTATGGCCGATGCGGCAGCTTGCGTAATAAAATATTTTGTTGTGGCTTCAATTGCTCGAGGATGGTGTATTTTGGCTATTAATGGAATAATCGCTAGCGTGTTAATTTCAAGACCCATTCAGGCTAGAAGTCAGTGATGGCTGGATGCTGTAATTATAGTTCCTAGGGCTAGACTTGATAGAAGGGTAGATAATACTAGTGGGCTCATTAGTAAAGGAAGGGGTTTAACCAACATGTTTGGGGTATGGGCCCAAAAGCTTTTTAGCTGACTTTACTAGAGAATAGTATAGTGGGAGTACAGAGAGTTTTGATCTCTCAGGGGTAGGTTCAATTCCTATTTTTCTAAGGAAATGAGGGGGTTTAAACCCCTATGTTTCACTCTATCAAAGTGATCCTTAACTTTCGGGCACATTTCCTAAATTTGTGGTGGGAGTCCTGCAGTTGAGATTGGGAGAGCAATATGTCAGATTGTCAGGGCTAGGGTAATTGGTAGAAAATTTTTTCATACAAGGTGTATAAGTTGATCATATCGAAAACGTGGATAAGAGGCTCGAACCCAGAGAAAAAGTATAGATAGTGCAGTAGCTTTTATTATTAGTATGACCGGGGATTGTAAGATAAAGTGATAAGAGCCTAAAAATAAGACGGCGGACAGGGTGTTTATCATGAGAATGTTGGCGTATTCTGCTAAAAAAAATAGGGCAAAGGGTCCTCCAGCATATTCTACGTTGAAACCGGAGACTAATTCTGATTCACCTTCTGTGAGATCGTATGGAGCTTGCGTTGTTTCTGCCAGTGTTGAAATATACCATATTATGGCTATAGGTCATCCTGGAGCGATTAGTCAGACTCATTCTTGAGATGTGTTAAAACTGTATAGGGTGAAGCTGCCGGTAAATATAATTAGACATAGAAGGATTAGTGCTAGTGTAACTTCGTAGGAGATTGTTTGGGCTACAGCTCGTAGAGCTCCAATAAGAGCGTATTTTGAATTGGAGGATCAGCCTGAGCCTAAAATGGAGTAAACAGTTAGGCTTGAGATCGCCAAAATAAATAAAATACTAAGGTTGATTTCTACTAGTGAAAATGGTATTGGTAGAGGGGTTCAAATAGATATGGCCAAGGCTAAGGCCAGGGTTGGTGTAAGCATAAATAGGAGTTGTGAAGAGGTAGATGGGCGAATGGGTTCCTTTAAGAATAGTTTTAAGCCATCAGCTACTGGTTGAAGGATGCCGGTTGGGCCTACAATATTGGGACCTTTGCGAAGTTGTATATATCCTAGTACTTTTCGTTCAACAAGTGTCAGGAAAGCCACGGCTAAGAGAATTGGGATAATATATAGCAAGAAATTGACAAGATGAGTAAGGATAACAAACATAGTTGATGAGGGGAATTGAACCCCTGGGTCAAAGGACTTAGGTCTTTTGCATTTACCGGGCTCTGCCACACCAACAAATGCTAATCTTGCACTTGGTTGCAAGCTCTTATTTAATTAAGTTGTTTACATTAGTTTAGAGTGTGGCATAGCGGGGTAGTGGCCACATTTTTCTGGTCCTTTCGTACTAGGAAAATTCTTGCATAGATAGAAACTGACCTGGATTACTCCGGTCTGAACTCAGATCACGTAGGGCTTTAATCGTTGAACAAACGAACCCTTAGCAGCGGCTGCACCGCTAGGAGGCCCTGATCCAACATCGAGGTCGTAAACCTATTTGTCGATATGAACTCTGAAAATAGATTGCGCTGTTATCCCCAGGGTAACTTGGTTCGTTGATCAATTTGATTGGATCGGTGTGTTAGATGTTCTATTGCTTAGAGTTGTGAGTCTTGGCTAAGGGTTGTCCCTTTCATTTCGGAGGATTTGCTTTTCTCCGTGGTCGCCCCAACCGAAAACGACAGGTCACTTTAGCTGGTTAAATATTTTGTCCTTGGGTATTAATAAGAAGCTAGTGCCTTTAGTTTAAAGCTCCATGGGGTCTTCTCGTCTTATGGTTTTATCCCCGCTTCTGCACGGGGAGATCAGTTTCACTGATTGGGTGTGGGAGACAGTTGAACTCTCGTGATGCCATTCATACTGGTCTTTATTTAAAAGACAAGTGATTACGCTACCTTTGCACGGTCAGAATACCGCGGCCGTTGAACACATGGTCACTGGGCAGGCGTTACCTCTTATATGTGAGTTGCAAGAGGCGATGTTTTTGGTAAACAGGCGAAGTTCATGTTTGCCGAGTTCCTTCCACGCCTTTTAATCTTTCTTGAGATGCTCTTGTGTAAGTTTAACGGCTAATTGTGTAGAATTTTCTTGAAGGGTTTTTACATTTCCCTCAGTTAGGGGCCGGTAATTATCAGTGATTAGTTCAATCTGATGTACACTTGCATTAAGAGAAGTTCGTTTCTTGTTACTAGTTCTAACATAAACTTTTTTATATTAATATAAATGGACTCGATAATTTGGTAGGGTCAGAAAAGGTTATAGGTATTTGTGTGGTAATTCATTTGAGCTGTGACGCTTTCCTTGAAGGTGGCTGCTTTTAGGCCAACTTGATCAAGACCTTAAAAAGGTGTAATCTTTACCTAGGTTCCAGGTTGTTTCCTGTTTCAAATGAGCTGTACCTCATTTGAATAACTCTTAAAACTGAGGGTGCACTTTAATAGTGACTAAGTTTTAAGGCAGAATTTATGTTCTTTTCTCGAGTAACCAGCTATCACTAAGCTCGTTAGGTCTATCACCGCTACTCGTGAATTTTCCCACTCTTTTGCTACAGAGACGGGTTTGCTCTTGAGGCTATCCAGGAGTAGCTCGCTTAGTTTCGGGGGGTCAAGCTGAAAGTCTTTTTGCTTGGGTTGACTTGTTAGACCATGATGCAAAAGGTACAAGGGTAGGTCTTTGCTTTTTTGTGCTTTAATGAGTTCTTTCATTTCTATTTCATCGTTCCCTTGCGGTACTTAGTCTATTGTTCCTATTTTTTGTTCTATCTCCTTTACTGAAACTAGGTAATGTTTTAATTTACTGTTACTAGGGATATGTGGTGTAGTTGAACTAGAAATATGGCTGCAAAATGGTCCGGTTTAAGCGGGCATCTATTCGGTGTAAGCGAATTGCTTTATTAAGCTACATTTTGTATTCCAAGCACACCTTCCGGTATACTTACCATGTTACGACTTACCTCTTCTTTAACTTAATTTGTGTATTAAAAATTGTGTTGGTTTAGTTGAAGAGGGTGACGGGCGGTGTGTGCGCGCCCCAGGGCCAATTTAAAAAGAACACTATTGTTTCTTTTTACTACTAAATCCTCCTTCCAATCTAATTTCTTATGATTTTTCGTGTGCTCTAGATTAGAGAATGTAGCCCATTTCTTTCCACTTCATACGCTACACCTTGACCTGACGTTTTGGTGGTGATCATTGTGCCTACTTATTCCCTCACGGGGTGGGCTGGCGACGGTGGTATATAGGCGGTATTGGCAAGAAGTGGTGAGGTTAAGCGGGGGTTATCGATTATAGAACAGGCTCCTCTAGGTGGGTGGGGCACCGCCAAGTCCTTTGGGTTTTAAGCTGTAGCTCGTAGTTCCCGGGCGGAAGTGTTTTGTATTGAGTCATAGTTTGAGGCTGGGCATAGTGGGGTATCTAATCCCAGTTTGTTTCCCAGCTGTCGTGAATTCAGGGGTGGCAGGGCTACTTTAGTAAAGTTCTTCCAGCTTGCTAGTGCGTGCGACGGCTTAGTAGCTGTTTGGCTCTGGTAGGGGTTCTTCCTTAATCACTCTTTACGCCGATTTCTGTCAATTTGAGTCTTTCGTATAACCGCGGTGGCTGGCACGAGATTGACCGACTCTGTGAGCTATAACTGATTCAAGCTTTCGCTTATATTCAAAGTTTATCACTGCTGAGTTCCCTTGGGGGTGTGGCATAGCAAGGTGTCATGGGCATAAATGGTGCCTGATACCAGCTCCTTGTTCTCTATGGGGAGAATGCAAGGGCATTTTCACTGGGGTGCGGATACTTGCATGTGTAAGTTTAGCTACAATTGACTGTAAGGTAGGGACCAAACCTTTGTGCTCATGGAGCTTTTTAGGGCTCGTCTCAGCATCTTCAGTGCTGTGCTTTAATTAAGCTACGTGGGCSYTANATGSYAATHATYG